TTTTTCCCCAGTTCAAATCTGGGTGTCGCCTGATCAACAAAAAAATCGGAATACCTTATTATATTTTTATATTTTATATTATGTTATATTTTATATTATGTTTTGCTGAGATAACTTGACAAATTTTTTTTCCAGCAGAAGTAAGCGGGGGAGAGGACTCTTGATACTTGCTTGATTCTATAAGCATCTGGCGGTTCTGTTCTCTAAAATGAAAATGCTGTAAATCCTTGCGTCTAGGCTTCAGTTCAAGGAAAGATTATATTAGTGAATATTGAATGAAAAAGAATCGTTAAATCTTAATATGTCTTCTATTATTAATGTAGTGTTTATTAATTAGGTCTTGAATTAAGTTGGATAGACGAACGAGGAATTTATTTGATTATTAATTTATTAGTTGCGTAAAGGTCGAAAGATACTTTGTTCGTATATAGACTCATGAAATTCTCTGTGTGCTCCTGCATTCAATTTAATATTGATTGAAGAGATAATTGGCTTTAATGTAATAGACTATCTTCCGATTGTTTCACCGAGACAAGCAGGAGACGTAATGTAAGGATTAGATAAAATGAAAAAAGAAATAGGGTATGTGATAGATATAGATAGTGATTTATCTTGACTCTAGATTTTTATACTTTTTACTTAATGAAATGAAGGTCAACAAAAGAAAGACTAGGTCTTATTATTCCTACATGTTAGTAACATTCCCTTGAAACTTCCAGGGGTGTATCTACGTATTTTGCTTGTGCTTAGTGTTTTCCGATTCTACTCGAAATCATATAAGAAACCTGTTATAATTGTGAGTTTATTGGATTGTTTCATCAACGGTATTGGGTCAGAATTCCCTTTTGACTCTGCGCCAGGAATTCCACTATTATTAATGAACATAATAATGAGTAGTGAACAATAATGGAATAATTCCTTCATATTTATAGAGATAGGGGATATAATTCACATGGATATAGTAAGTCTCGCTTGGGCTGCTTTAATGGTAGTCTTTACATTTTCTCTTTCACTCGTAGTCTGGGGTAGAAGTGGACTCTAGAAGTACTACTAATTGAGTTTGATTCCTCAAACTCAACTCATATCAATTGTTTTATAGATCGTTCTGCAAAGTCCTTTTTTTTACTGTTCAAATAGAAAAGAAAATAATTATGTTATTAAGTGGATACAGACTTCCTATGGGAAACAACATAGACATAGTGGTTGTCCAACAATATACTACACATAATAAAATATTGCCTTGGGCAAGTCACATATTGCGCGTTCCCGCTTTTTTTATTCTTTTAGAAATTTTATTTCTGTTATGCTTGCTTTATTGAACTCATTTCATATCATGGTTCAAACGTTAAAAATCAGTGGGCTTTACTAATCCTTTTCGAAATCCAAAGAGGTTCCCATGGAAATGAATCACTGGATCATCTGTCAACTGATCAATCAATTACTTCTTCGGAATACTAAAAAAAGATTATGTGATTTTCTTTTTATTAATTATTAGTAATTATTTATTAATTATTAATATAGGCCTATACTCTTACTCTTTTTTCCTTCGTCAATTTGATTCTTTCAATGGATATCGGGATTCATATTGAATAGAATCAGAAATTCTAGGAATTCGAATTGTAAGAGTAAGAATTGCCCTTCGATTTTTTCAGATTGATGATTGGAATCAACACAAATTAAATAGATGAAGCAAAGAAATAGAATTGGTACACTATGTAAATACATTACATATATGTAATTGATATCTCTGAAGATACATATTGTAGATTGATCTATATTAAACCTCTATCTTTATACAGTACGACTTTATATACTACAATAACAATAATAAGTATGGTAGAAAGAAATATATGAATCTTTCTACCATACTATCGAATCTCATAAAATACTGATGATTCTAGTCCGCTTATTTCATTTAAGACACGAAATTTTAATACTTTTCATTTTATTTTTTCTTTTCAATCATTGATAAGAACTAAACAGTCAAGTTTAATTCAAATTAATCATTTTGACTGACTGTTTTTACATATATTATAAGTAAAAAAGCAGTAGGAACTAGAATGAACAGTGCAGTAGCAATAAATGCGAGAATATTTACTTCCATAATCTCATCGTTTCATTTTTAATTAATTCGCAATAACTCGGGATTTAATCCCATAGAGCTGATAAATCTTTCGCCTGTAAATTCAATATTCAATGGGATGAATTATATCTCGACGATATCGAATCGGAGCAATATCATGAATAACAATATCTGAGCTATCAAATTGATTCATCGTCGAGAATTAAATAGTATAACATAGGAAGATCTTTTATCCATACCGAATTCAAATTTTGATTCCCGATCCGATAAATAATTCCTTTACTTTCTTTATCATTCTTTCTTTTCTATAACCTACGCCCCTCCTTGTACAATCATCTGATGAAATATCATATGACCGCCTTTACACTTACTTACATTGGTTATAAAAAACCCCAATAAAATAACCAATAGAAGCGAAATGTAAAAAGGAAGAAGTTTAGTTCTAAACCCCCTTTTTTATGATCTAATCTTCTTGGAAAACAAAGAAGTAGTATAAATAAGGAGAGTCCGGGTATAAAAAAATCGAGTATTCCATCAAATTCATTAAAAAGTTTGTTCTTTCTTCGGCAAGACCCTTAAACTTAAAAAAGATTATTCATTCCCTCACAAAGAGAGATAGGACCTTCTTTGAGCTTTATTTTATTAATATCCCATTTCTTTGTTCTTTGGATTAATTATGGGATGCATATATCAAAAATTCAGTGTGAAATTTGAATGAGATAAATTGTTTCAAATTCACATTAATAATTGAAATTATTAATTGAGGTTACACAAAATTGGAGTCCTAAAGGGATATACTTTTAATCTTACTTTAATCTTACTAAAGGTATATACTTTTAATCTTAAAAGTATTATATCAAAGTTACTATGTTAAGTTAATTTTTTTTGTATCATACAAATTCCATTTGTGTATAGCCTCCTGTAAACGTATAGTACTCTATTACACAGATTGGGAATAATCGAAAAAGCCAGACTCCGTACGGTATCTCTTGGAATCCTGAATATGATTTTACCAATCATTGTACTAATCTACATATGTCTTTCTCCTATCAATCGGTACTAGTTGAATAAATGGTAATTCCCATATTTCTTTGATGATAAGTGTGAAACTAATAAATAAAATACTAAAATACTAATAAATAAATAAAATAGGAGGGTATCCTCTTGGGAATGAAATTATGCTATTTGTTTTGTTCTCCTTTTCACAGCAAATGCAGAGATGAATTGATGTATTTTTTTTTAGTGGATTTGGGTCTGTCGGGACTGACGGGGCTCGAACCCGCAGCTTCCGCCTTGACAGGGCGGTGCTCTGACCAATTGAACTACAATCCCAAGGAAATAGAGTGTACATCATACATATTCTTATGATTTCATTCAAACCCTTTCTATTACTATTAGAGTTTAGATATTTAGATTAGAATAGTCGTATTATAACAGAAACGCGCGTAATATATTTGATATACACACGGATATGCACTTTAGTGGGAGTGTCTCACGGATTGTTAATAATCCTTTCGTTTTTTATAAATTGAAAAATAATCAAAAAAATCTTTCAATGAAAAAAAAAAGAGTTTTTTATTTATTCTTTATTTTATTCTTTTCCTTATACTTCCAGATCCTTATATGAATCTAGTATGAATCTAGATCATTAGCAAGCAAGATCAGAATTTGTGAGAAAAAAATAAAGAGAGCAAATGAACAGCGGTAAAATATATCAGAAATTTTTAGTTTTTTTTCTTCTTCCGTATTCCGATCAGGCATTTCTGGGGAACAACAAATGGGGTTCTATCATTTCATGGTGGATCGGCCAATTATTGGGCCGAGCTGGATTTGAACCAGCGTAGACATATTGCCAACGAATTTACAGTCCGTCCCCATTAACCGCTCGGGCATCGACCCAGGAAGAATCAATTCCCGGCTTATTGATAATCCATGATCAACTTCCTTTCGTAGTACCCTACCCCCAGGGGAATTCGAATCCCCGCTGCCTCCTTGAAAGAGAGATGTCCTGAACCACTAGACGATGGGGGCAAGTATGCCCGACCGCCATCATACTGTGCTCATTGTATGAACAGTTTTTTGAAATTGTCAATATAATGTGGTATGATTAAATCTGAAAGATCTTTCCCTCTTTCATGATTCCATAGAATCTTTTGATTCGTATTTATATTCATGAATCATTCATTCTAATCATATAATTTTTTTTTAATATTATTTTCATTAATTTTATTTATTTTATTCATTAATTTTATTTATTTTATATTTATTCTTTGAAATAGAATAAATAAAATTAAAATAAATAGATATTAATTGATATTAATTATAAATCGATATTTCTATTAAATATTTCTATTAAAATAAAAAAAAAAATAAATAAAATAAGAAACTAAATCGGTAGAATAGAAATAATACGAGGTATAGGACCTTTTGGGGAGTGATTGGTCCGCCAGACCAGAAAGGGAAATTAAACTTCATTTTTCTATCTTACACTAAGCCAGGAAATTAAAAAAAATCTAAAAATCTGGGAGGAAGGATAGGGATCAACAAGTTATTGAAAATTGTTTTTCTCTAAGAATTAAGTTTGGGGAACAAGTAAAATAAATCTTTTTATCAATGACTCTACGAAATATCTTATATCTATGTTGAATTGGTAAGTCTATGTATCAATCAAATTAATTTCGTTATGATGGGGGTCAATTCAATTAATTCAATTTAGGGTCGGTTTTGAAACAATTCATTGCATTTCTATTTATAAAATCCAATCTTAATTATAATAAATAATAATAAAAATAAACCATTTTTTTATTTTACCCATACTTACGATCCTATACTCACTAGATAAATTGAATTTATCGTTCCTGAATGGTTCACTATCTGGATAAGATATATATGTGCAATAACCTATATATATGTACAT